AAATGAAATGAGCGGACTAGAATCGACAGTATTCTATCAGATCCGATACTATAGTATAGTAAGAAAGAAATATATATTTCTTTCTTACCATATCTATTATTGTTAGTATAGTGTATAAAGTTGTACTTTCTAATAAAGACAGGGACTTCGTGTCGATCAATCTACAATATTATTTATTATAATTTATTATCTTGATAAATAAATATCAAGATAATATATGGAATTTACATATAACCAATTCTTTGATACATCTTTTTTTCGATCAATATTAAAAAACTCTCTTGTCTTACTTTCTAGTTCTAATTAATAGATTTATTATTATTTGCAATCTGAGTCTCGTGATCTATCGAAAGAATCAACGAAGGAAAAAGCATTAGCGGCATCTATTAAAGAGCCGTAATACTTTTTCTAGCATTCCTACAAAAATGGATTGATCCATTGACAGGAGTTCTATGGGCACTTCTTCGGATTTTAAAAGATAATATACGTATCCCTTTGCTTTCGAGATACAAATATGGGAATCCTTGAAATATCTCTGAAAGAATTTTATTCATAGAATACATTACTCCACTAGAATCCAATGTAAGGTAAGTCCTAAATGAAAATATTTTTTAAAAAATTAAAAACATGTTGCAGAACGATCTATAAAACAATTGATATGGTTTGATTCCTCAATCAATTCGTAGTACCTCTAGAGTCCACTTCTTCCCCATACTACGAGTGAAAGGGAAAAAGTAAAGACTACCATTAAAGCAGCCCAAGCGAGACTTACTATATCCATGTGAATTATGTCCCCTATCTCTATGAAGGAATTATTCTATTATTGCTCATTAATAATAGTCGAATCAACGGCGCAGAGTCAAAAAGGGACTCTGACCGAACACTGTTGATGAACTAATCTCAATAACTTCTACTAAATTCCTATACGACTTTTAATTGGGAAAGACTAAACACAAGTAAAATAGTCAATGACACCTTAAGGGAATGTTACGAATGGAACATATAGGAATAATAAGGCCTGTTCTTTTTGCCCGTTTTTATCTCTATAGAAGTTAATTCTATTTTCCATTCAGTCTAATATTGAATGTGAACGCTCATAAATTATGGCGAGTCTGTATAGATATACAGTAAGTACTCTTATTATTAAGTATATTTAAGTATATATTTAAGTATATAAGGGCTCTTCCGGTCTTTACACAACTTAACTGCTAATGTAATTAGATTTCGTATCTGTGTTGTGTCTATCCAACGGAATTCAAGACTCAGCCAGTATACACTACATTAGTAGTAGAATAGAGGAGGATCTGTAAGTCGTGATAGCCCTTCCACCATTAGAATCTTTTTAATCCTAGATGCAAAGATTTACTACAATATTTTAGAAAACCCCCAGACCGAATGCACAATAGACCGAATGCACAATCCGTTTCTGTTGCCGGGAAAAAAAAGGTGAGTTATATATCAACAGAACATAATAAGAGATTTCGAGTCTTTTATTGATCAGGCGACACCCGGATTTGAACTGGGGAAAAAGGATTTGCAGTCCCCCGCCTTACCACTCGGCCATATCGCCAAAATAATACAAAAAATAGATGGAATTTTTCCTGCTTAAGGGTGGATTACTTAACCTATTTTTTTGTACTTGTATCTTGAAGCCTTTTTTATTAATTATTTTCCGAAAAGAAGGGCCCTTTCCTTGATTTAATTTTATCCACTTCTTCGATTGATTGTATAGTATCTCAAAACACACAAACACAATGCCTAAAAACTTCCCCTCACTTTTATATTGAAAAGTAAAATGTGGATTTTTAGTCACAAAAAACAAGTTGATGGCAAATTTGAACCATTAACTATTGACTCCTGGCTGCAAATTCATGAATGGATCTTGGATTTGAATATCAAATTTTGTTTTTCTAATGACACAAGAAACTAAAAAATGATACATAACTAATCAGTGTTTATTCAGTATTTTTTATTTTCAATTTCTCCATTTCGATTATAACAATATATATGGGTATATGTAAACCCCAGAACATAAATTGTTACACAGATATCTAATTGGTTATCTTATTTATATATGTTTTTATATATTTTGCCTATTAGGGAATTCTCAGGAAATTTTTGTGTTTAAAATTTAAATTTTCATGGAATAAAAATAGAAGGGGAAGACTTATATATAGATAGATATATCTACATCTGCCTATATCTGTTTAATAAATACAACCCCTCTTATATACTTCACAATCCTTAGCGGATGCTAAAAATTCTATAGGTAAAAAACCTCTCTTCTCTGTGAATCCTTTTCTTTGAACAATGGAATCTATAAATGTGTTTAAGTACTAAAAAATCGACTCTATATTCTATTGTTTCTGGGTTTTATGTTTTATCTTATCGAAAAGATCAAATGTCGAATCCATTCATTTTTCTGGTATTCAAGCAGATTGGAATATCATAATATCATAATAATGGTAGAAATTTAATATATTTTGATATTCTATACAAA